CACAAAGCACGGAGAGTAATTGATCAAATCCGTGGACGTTCCTACGAAGAAGCACTTATGATATTAGAACTTATGCCTTATCGAGGATGTTATCCCATTTTTAAATTGGTTTATTCTGCAGCAGCAAATGCTAGTCACAATAAGGGTTTAAAAGAAACCAATTTAGTCATTAGTAAAGCTGAAGTGAACCAAGGAAATACTGTAAAAAAATTAAAACCTCGGGCACGAGGACGGAGTTACCCAATAAAACGATCCACTTGTCATATAACTATCGTATTGGAAGATACATCCTTCTATCAACAATATGACGAATATTTAATGTATTTAAAAAAACCTGGATGCAGTAATGAAAACAAAAATCTAACATGTTATGATACATATAGTAGTGGAGGCCTATGGGACAAAAAATAAATCCACTCGGTTTCAGACTTGGTACAACCCAAAGTCATCATTCTCTTTGGTTTGCACAACCAAAAAAGTATTCTGAAGGTTTAGAAGAAGATAAAAAAATACGAGACTGTATTAAAAATTATGTCCAAAAAAATATAAGAATATCCTCTGGTATGGAAGGAATTGCACGTATCGAAATTCAAAAAAGAATCGATCTCATTCAAATCATAATCTATATGGGATTTCCTAAATTATTAATTGAAGATAAACCACAAAGAGTCGAAGAATTACAGATGAATGTTCAAAAAGAACTGAATTGTGTCAATAGAAAACTCAACATTGCTATTACCAGAATTTCCAATCCGTACGGGCATCCTAATATTCTGGCAGAGTTTATCGCAGGCCAATTAAAAAACCGTGTTTCTTTTCGAAAAGCAATGAAAAAAGCTATTGAATTAACTGAACAGGCGAATACAAAAGGAATTCAAGTACAAATTGCAGGACGTATCGACGGAAAAGAAATTGCACGTGTTGAATGGATCAGAGAAGGCAGAGTTCCTTTACAAACAATTGACGCTAAAATTGATTATTGTTCCTATACAGTTCGAACTATTTATGGGGTCTTAGGAATAAAAATTTGGATATTCGTAGACGAAGAATAAAAAAACTTTATTTGTCTTTACATTTTATCCACCGATAAAAAACGAAAACTATGTAGTATAACACTATAACAGTAATAAAAAAACTGCAGTTTTCTTTTTTATGTTTAAGAAAAAAATAAGCAATTCTATAAGGTTGAATAAAAATTTTCATCAAAACTCCTTTGATATAATTGCTATGCTTAGTGTGTGACTCGTTGGTTTAGGATTCGATTAGATTAAGATAAAAACAAGAACTTACCTATTAAGAGCTAAGAGCAACTAATAACTATAATTAATAAATAACCTAAGCAACTCATTGCTTCGCATTATCTGGATCCAAAAAAATCAGTCAAGATATGATAGGCGGATCATATCATTGTAGCAACTGAATTTTTTTGTAAAAAAAAACGAATAAAGAAATATTATTATTAAGTTATGAAAGGTAATCGAAAAGTATGCGGATAAATGGAAGGATGAAAGAAAGAGAGAAAAAATTGAATATTAATGATATATGATTCCAATTTGGAAAGTCTATGAGGTCACTGTAAGAAAAGCAATGTAATAAAGCATCAATACAGATTCATTCATAATCATTAGATAAATCTGTTCCAAAAATAAAAAATTAAGAGCCTTGAGCCAATAAAAACTGAGAAAATTGACTCAAAAACGAATTAAAAAATAAAATGTAAAATTTCATGTAAGCGCTCCATTGTAGAATTCGGGCCTAATGATTAATCAAGAAGCGATGGGAACGACGGAACCCATGAATATAGAGGATTCTAGTGAAAAAAAATCTTAGTAATTCATTGGACAGGATGGCGGAATAAACCAGAAACTTGATTATCTATTCTTATTTTGATTCTGAGACCTCGTGGGATAAACATCAAACTGAAATAGATATGACAAGAGTAAATATTCGCCGGCGAAAAATATGTTTTCTGTTTTTTGTCAATAAAAGAATAATAAAATACGAAAAAAAAAAAAGAAAAAGATAAAAGAAAATAAGGATTTGTTAGAATATTCTAACTCTAACAAAAACTACATTCGAGATGATGATATTACGTTTACGTTATTTTTCTATAATTTGAATAAATAGAATATAGAATTCATCTGGGATTCCATTTCGAAAAAGACATACACAAGTTTCGAAAATTTAGAAGAGATAAGTGGGAATTCAAAAAAATACCATGATTAATAGGATTAATCATTAACTACATCTATATCTTAATACAAGCTTTTTTGGTCCTTTTATTCGTGAGGAGCTGGATGAGAAGAAACTCTCACGTTCAGTTCTGTAGTAGAGATGGAATTTCTAATTTAGAAAAAACCCATCAACTATAACCCAAAAAGAACCAGATTTCGTAAACAACACCGCGGAAGACTAAAAGGAATATCTTCCCGTGGGAATCGTATTTGTTTTGGCAGATATGCTCTTCAAACACTTGAACCCGCTTGGATCACCTCGAGACAAATAGAAGCAGGGCGACGAGCAATGACACGAAATGTACGACGTGGTGGAAAAATTTGGGTACGTATATTTCCAGACAAACCAGTTACAATAAGACCCGCGGAAACGCGTATGGGTTCTGGGAAAGGATCCCCAGAGTATTGGGTAGCTGTGGTTAAACCTGGTAAAATCCTTTATGAAATGGGTGGTGTACCCGAAAATATAGCCAGAAAAGCTATTTCAATAGCGGCATCAAAAATGCCTATAAAAACCCAATTCATTATTTCTGAATAGGAATATAGAATGAAAAAGCTAAATAACATTTAAGAATAAAAAGATTAGAAGTTTTCATTTTTTGACAAACAATATTTTTTACTTCGTCCTTTGCATTAAAAGAAGAGATACAAAAAAATGATATGATTCAACCACAAACCTATTTGAATGTAGCAGACAACAGCGGGGCTCGAGAATTGATGTGTATTCGAATAATAGGAGCTAGTAATCGCCGATATGCTCATATTGGTGACGTTATTGTTGCTGTAATTAAGGAAGCAATACCAAACAGTCCTCTACAAAGATCAGAAGTGATCAGAGCTGTAATTGTACGTACTTGTAAAGAACTCAAACGTAAAAACGGGACGATAATACGATATGATGACAATGCCGCAGTTGTCATTGATCAAGAAGGAAACCCAAAAGGAACTCGAGTTTTTGGGGCGATCCCGCGGGAATTGAGACAATTAAACTTTACTAAAATAGTTTCATTAGCTCCTGAGGTATTATAAAACCTAAATATCGATAGTTAGTATAGGATTCAAAAAATTGTATTCAAATAAAATTAATCTAAATTAATAGATTGTGTATCACGCATATAGCCTTAAATACTTAATATTCAAATATTAATAATTGAATTCATATATTAATATATAATTCGTATATATCTATATATAAATAAAAGATATAAATAAAAGAAAAAGAACATGTTGATTATATCAAAATTATAGAACAATAAGGAATTTGAACTTATCATGGGTAAAGACACTATTGCTGATATAATAACCTCTATACGAAATGCTGACATGAATAGAAAGGGAACGGTTCGGATAGAATCGACTAACATCACCGAAAGCATTGTTAAAATACTTTTACGAGAGGGTTTCGTCGAAAACGTAAGGAAACATCGCGAAAACAAGCAATATTTTTTGATTTTAACCCTAAGACATAGACGAAATAAAAAAGAATCCTATAAAACTATTTTAAATTTAAAGAGAATAAGTCGACCGGGTCTACGAATCTATTCTAACTCTCAACGAATTCCACGAATTTTAGGCGGAATAGGAATTGTAATCCTTTCGACTTCTCAAGGTATAATGACAGATCGAGAAGCTCGACTAAAAAAAATTGGCGGAGAAATTTTGTGTTATATATGGTAATCCTTGGAATATAAAAATTGGCTATCCGGAACTTACCGTTTGTGAAAAAAAGGGGGGGTTGTGGAATACCACCCCTGCTAAAAAAGGTTAGAATGTTTTACCTCGAATGAAATTAATGAAATTAAAGAAAAAAACGAAGTAATGAAAGTTTTCTTTTTCAATCACTTCCGAACGGCATGGTTCTAGTTTGTTTAGATACTAAAGATTTGCTTGATTTGAGGTCATGCTTCGGAAAGGATTCGACATATTTTTTTATAGGTATACCTATAGGAGAAAAAGAGAAAAATGTTAGTAAGGTCTTAGATCTAAGTTAAGCAGGGTACAGCCATTTTCTAGACTCCATAACAAGGATTCAAACGAGTAAGTGGTTTTTTCAATTTCAACATTCCTTTCACGAAGATAAAATTCAAGATTCAAAAATATCAAGAAACCTTTTTTTCCTCCAACAATAAGTCTATTAAGAGAATTAAGGAATAACAACTATGAAAATAAGGGCTTCCGTTCGTAAAATTTGTGAAAAGTGTCGACTAATCCGTAGGAGGGGGCGAATTATAGTAATTTGTTCCAACCCGAGACATAAACAAAGACAAGGATAATCTTACTAAAGAAAATAAAGACACTTCCAAAGAGCTGCAAAAAAAAAAAAAAGATCCGTTTTGACATGAAATGGATATATCCATATATTTCTTGTGAAATGAAAAAATATGGCAAAACCTATATTAAGAGTTGGTTCACGTAAAAATACACGTAGTGGTTCACGTAAAAATGTACGTAGAATACCAAAGGGAGTTATTCATGTTCAAGCAAGTTTCAACAATACCATTGTGACCGTTACAGATGTACGGGGTCGGGTTATTTCTTGGTCCTCCGCGGGTACTTGTGGATTCAGGGGTACAAGAAGAGGCACACCTTTTGCTGCTCAAACCGCAGCAGGAAATGCTATTCGAGCAGTAGTGGATCAAGGCATGCAACGAGCTGAAGTAAGGATAAAGGGCCCTGGACTGGGAAGAGATGCAGCATTACGAGCTATTCGTAGAAGTGGTATACTTTTAAGTTTCGTACGAGACGTAACCCCTATGCCACATAATG